TTCTCGATTTCGAAATGCATCGAAACCTTGAGTAGTAAAAAATAGTGGGATGCTGTATTTCCAGGATTGGATTTCATATTCGAATGAACCTCGTAATCGTAAGAAAGTGGGTTTTTTAACGACGGGTCTAGCAAACGAAAAATTTGGATAGGATCCAATAGGATCTCCCCCTTTTAAAATCGGACATGAAAGTTTCCTTTCATCCGGCTCAAGCAGTTACGCCCAAGATAAAGGGATTTCCGCTTTCAAATTCTATAAAACGGATAATCCAATAGTCTAAAAAAAAGTTGTTTACTCTTTACTCAAGTTCTCAATAAAGACCAAACAACTTTTCACTGTTGATGCATTCCTCTTCTCAATTATGACAGAAAAGAAATATAAAATTCTTGAGTAGTCTATACCCCCTTTCGAATGAGGAATCCCTTAAAATTATTAATTAAAAGGAGTATTCCGGAATTCATAAGAGATTTCCTTGTCTATTTTATGTATTATTCCATTTGATCTTTTAGGTCCAGACTTTACCTCGACGGTTATGCTACGATATACTTCAGCCTATATGCGATGGATAGACTTCCGCAACCATTATATATTATATATTTGCTTATTTACACATAATCTTCGTTCTTTCTAAAAGAAATGTAATAATGAATTCCACAATAAGTTTTTTTTTACGAGGTGTAGAGCTATAAACTTATATTTCTTTGTTACTGAATCGACCATAGACCCATTCCCTTTTTAATTGGGGAATATTCAATATACCCAAAATTCTGAGCTTCATGTTACTCACTCCCAGAGACATGTCAGATCGGGGACATCCCAATTCAATTGAATGGAATGACAGTTTATCGTTAATAATCTGTACAATAAAAAATTGGATCAAATCACACATCGCAATAAACTAGACCTTCTAATTCTTTAAGAGGTTTATCTAAAAGATTCGCGATATAACTAGGAAGACGTTTCAAATACCACACATGGGTTACTGGGCATGCCAGTTTTATATAACCCATTTGATATCTACGTATCCGAGAATCAACAAATTCTACCCCGCATTGTTCGCAAAATTTGTTGTTGTCTTTTTTATCTCCGATCACTCGATAATTTCCACAAGCACAAATCCCACTTTTTACAGGCCCAAAAATTCTTTCACAAAATAATCCATCTTTTTCAGGCTTATTGGTTTTGTAATGAAATGTATAGGGTTTTGTTACCTCGCCAACTATCTCTCCATTAGGTAGAATTTTTTTTGCCCAAGCAATTATTTGTTGAGGAGAAACTGATCCGATTCGGAGTTGTTGATGTTTATATTGATCAATCATAGAATAAAAATTATGATTCCGTCCAATTAAGCTTCCTTCCTATGAATCCGGAAGTTCTTCTCAGATACAAGGAAATGATTCAGTTCCATAGCCAAAGATCGTATTTCTCGAACGAGCAATCGAAAAGATTCTGGAGCGTCCACAGGTTTCGGTATTGTTCCGCCAATGATCGTAGTCGCGAGTACTGCTTGGCGAGCTTTAATATGATCAGATTTATAAGTAAGCATCTCTTGCAAAATATTAGCAACACCAAATCCCTCAAGGGCCCAAACCTCCATCTCACCTACACGTTGTCCTCCTTGCTTGGCCCTTCCTCTAAGGGGTTGCTGCGTAACAAGTGCATAATGCCCACTGGAACGTCCATGTATTTTATCATCAACTTGATGAATTAATTTCAAGATATAAGGCTTTCCTATTATAACAGGCTGTTCAAAAGGATTCCCTGTTCTTCCATCAAATATTCTGCTTTTGCCCGGATACTCGGGTTCAAATATCCACGGATTCGATGTTTGTTTACTGGCTTCATATAATTCAGAAAATACTAGTTTTCTAGAAGCCTCTTGCTCATATCTCTCATCAAAAGGTGCTATTCGATAATGTCTATCTAGCATATCCCCCGCTAATCCGAGTGAGCATTCAAATATCTGTCCTACATTCATTCGTGACGGCACCCCTAATGGATTGAAGACCATATCAACAGATCTTCCATCTTGCAAATAAGGCATATCCTGTCTAGACAAGATTTTTGAAATGATACCCTTATTTCCATGTCTCCCGGCCACTTTATCACCTACTTTAATTTCACGTTTTTGTAAAATATATATACGAATAGTTTCCGGATTATAATTAGAACCCCTCTTTTTTTGGATCCATCTCACATCAATAACTCGACCCCTACCGCCTATAGGTAGTTTTAGACAAGTTTCCTTTGAGGAGGATACCTGAATTCCAAGTATAGCTCGTAATAATCTATCTTCCGGGGCATACGATGATTCTTGCACCATTTGAGGCGTTAGTTTACCCACTAAAATATCTCCTGTCTCTACCCAAGATCCCAGTATCACAATTCCATTTTTGTCTAAATTTCGAAGTAAGTGGGCTTCTAGGTGCGGAATTTCCTTAGTGATTTTTTCAGGACCATGGCTTGTCGCATGAGTCTGAATTTCATATTTCCGTATGTG